GTTAGGTCTAATTCCTATTACCTTGGCTGGATTATTTGTAACTGCATATTTACAATACCGACGTGGTGATCAGTTGGACCTTTGATTAAGTAGCATCTCTTTTGTTTATTGACCTCCTATTTCTTTGTTTTAATCCTAATTCACAGGGGGTCAAATTCACACTTTAGACTGCTGTTCCATTATTTCAGTATCATTCTCAATCTAACAAGAATGGAATCACGCTCTGTAGGATTTGAACCTACGACATCGGGTTTTGGAGACCCGCGTTCTACCGAACTGAACTAAGAGCGCTTTTTTTTTAATAAATAATTTTTTATTAAATTATTTATTAAAAAAAAAAATTTATGTGATCCCAATACATGTTGCACGCATATACTAACTATATATATAGTTATGTATATAGTTATGTATATAACTATTGATATGGAGTATGTATGTCCAATTTGAATCGGTCTCAATTGATTTCTTGTCACTGTTCATACGATAACTAATAGTTAGGGATAGGGATGACAGGATTTGAACCCGTGACATTTTGTACCCAAAACAAACGCGCTACCAAGCTGCGCTACATCCCTTTTTTTTTCATCGGTTTCCAGTGTCATTGTAAAGAATCTTTGTTTTGTTTTCCACATTTTTCTTTTCGTCGTTGATATATATATCAAATATCCTGCCATTTTTTTCTTTTTTTTTTTTAGTTTCATATCTATCCTATAATATAGAATATGAAAAATAATATATGAAAAAGAAATTCTATAGAATAAGAATATTTGATTAAATCAAAAATAGAATATATATAGAGAGAGATAGTATAATGATAGAATATATATAGAGTATAATAATAATATCATATCAAAGAAAAAAAAAGAATAATATATATAATCATTTTAATAATAATATAAATTAATAAAATAAAAAGACTCTAAAAAAAATATAATGAATCGTTGTACATTTCAATTTGAATTAGGACTTATACCGACAAATCCAAGTGGTTATTAACGAAATAAACATCTGATCATATTCCTATATGTAATTATGTATTACAAATTACAATAAAAAAAGAAGGAGGATTTGAAATGCGAGATTTAAAAACATATCTCTCCGTGGCACCAGTGGTAAGTACTTTATGGTTCGGGGCTTTAGCAGGTCTCTTGATAGAGATCAATCGTTTTTTCCCAGATGCATTGATATTCCCCTTTTTTTCATTCTAATTATTGGCATGGGAAGGGATGAAAAAGATTAGAGATCCAATCAAATATCAGTGATTAATCCCTCCCTTCTTTATTTCTTTTTTTAGAATTAGAATACGTTAGAAAAAATAAAAAGAGAAAGAATAAAGTGGATTTGGCCTCAGTGCAACTCGGAATCTGGCCCAGGCTTCAATGGAATTGAATTAACAATTCAATTCCATTTCTATTAATAATATAGTGAGACTAGAAATGGAAATGGCTAAGGCAGGGGCACCAGAATATCATACAAGATACTTAAATGAAAACTGAAATACTGTACTGCTGCGATTCGAAATATAGTTCGAAATCGTTGTATTACTTAATTATTACTGTATTATATTAAATTAATTGGAACGAAATCTTTCATAATTTGATTTTGAATTTCTACTTTATTTTCGTTCCTTTATTCTTCTTCGCTTCGAATCAAAAAATAGAAGAGTTAAGTGAATCAAAAACCCAACCAAAGGAGGTTCATGGCTAAGGGTAAAGATATCCGAATAACTGTTATTTTGGAATGTACCAGTTGTGATCAAAAGGGTGTTAATAAGGAATCAACAGGTATTTCCAGATATATTACTCAAAAGAATCGACACAATACGCCTAGTCGGTTGGAATTGAGAAAATTCTGTCCCTGTTGTTGCAAACATATGATTCACGCAGAGATAAAGAAATAGAGAAAATGGATCACTTGTGTGTCACCCTTCCAAGGAAAATAAAAAAAATATGTTTTCAGATATATTCTATAAATTATATATATATAGCATTAAATTCTATACATATAACATTATATAACATATATTTCATTATATAACAACATATATTAAAAAAAAAAGAAAGTAAGAAGATAAATAAAACAAATCCTTTTTTGTAAGAAATGGTATTTTCGGGATAGGAATAAACAAATCATGGATAAATCTAAGCGACTCTTTCTGAAATCCAAGCGATCTTTTCGTAAGCGTTTGCCCCCGATCCAATCGGGGGATCGAATTGATTATAAAAACATGAGTTTAATTAGTCGATTTATTAGTGAACAGGGAAAAATATTGTCTAGACGCGTAAATAGATTGACCTTAAAACAACAACGGTTAATTACGATTGCTATAAAACAAGCTCGCATTTTATCTTCGTTACCTTTTCTTAATAATGAAAAAAAACAATTTGAAAAAAGCGAGTCGATCGCTAGAACTACTACTGTTCTTAAAAAAAAAAAATAGAGTTACTCTTCAATTGAATTCAAATTTGAATCTCAACTCAAATAAAATGTGGATTAATATTTTGTTCGAAAACTACGACAATCCAATTTGGGTTGTTGTGTTGTAAGAAAAAAGATAATCGGTGAAGAAGAATAAATCTTTTTTTTTTATTGAGCATGGTTGTTCATTTTGATGACTTTATCATATGAATTCGATTTTATCATACAAATCTCTATTCTACTACCTTCCCGGAGTTCAGTCTCCGGGGAATTTTTATTCTTATAAAATCTTTGGCAATCATAAAAAGACAATTCCCCTTGAATATAGCCATTTGTGCAACTATTTTACGATTAAGAAGCAATTGCCTTTTGTACAGATTATGCATTAAATGACTATAAATATAGTATATATTTTTCGTATTCTCGCCAATTACTGCATTTATTCGATTGATCCACAAACCGCGAAAATCTCTTTTTTTCCTATCTCGATCTCGATGAGCCGAAACCAAAGCTTTTATTTTTTGTTGCGCAATAGTTCGAGTAAGTCTTGAATGAGCTCCGCGAAAGCTTGATGTAAATAAACGAATTTTTGTCCTCCGTTTTCGAGCTATATATCCTCTTTTAATTCTGGTCATTGAATAAATGAGACTTCGATGAATAACTATATTGATTTTTTTTCAGTTATTCTTTTCCCCTTTCTAGTCTATTAATAACAAAAATGGATTCTTCCAATGTATAAAATAAAAATTCCAATGGCTTTTGCTACTATAACCTTCCCAACCACACAATTTTTTTCTTTTTTCCCATTTCACCTTGAAATAATAAATTGTATTGATACTAAGTATTAAAAAAGCATAGTAAATTAAATAGAAATAGATAAAGAAATGGCGGGTTCCATCGTTTCTATGATTACTTTTTAAACGAACGGCGAGGTCCTCTCTATACACCGGAGCCCATTCCTTCATTGAATCTTCATTTAATCAATGTTATTGTTAACTTGTACAGTTCACACTCTTCGGCTCTACCCATGAAATATCTAGTAATAGGTCTTTCACAACGAAATCTAGCTATACGGTAACGGTATTTAAGTATGAAGATTTGCTGGGTAGTTGACCCTCTTAGTCCGTTCTTGTAACATTTAGGACATAATTTTTCTTTAATTGAAATAGGATTTTCCACGCTTAATGGGTAACCATTTGTTACCAATGGGAAAGTCTTTCTCATTTTCAATTGCAAATTGAGGTGATTCGGTTTTCACCAAGCGAAACCATAAATTTGATACACAATAGAAGAATATATATATCTATCTATATATAGAATATTCTTATTAATCGATTTTTTTAAGTTAAGATAGTGTGAATGGAGTTCTTCCATTCACACTATCTTAACCAAATCACCGATACGGTAAAAATTTCTTTCCTTTCTTTTGTCTTAGTCTATGATCTGAACGAGTCGCACATACACCCTAGTACACGTTCCTCGGCGCTGAGGGCATCCCCGAAGAGCGGGGGATTTCGTGACATTTCGGATTGGCTGTCTTGTGTTTCTAATAAGTTGTTTCATAGTTGGCATGGTGAATCATATACATAATGAGCAGGTTTAGATCAATCCTAACCCAATGATTATGAATTATTTATATTCTATTAATATATTAATTAATAGAGATATTATATTTAATCTGGTTGGTAAGAAGATTAAGAAGAGAAAATAAAATATCAAATCGTGTATTTCCAAGGAATCCTTTCGGATCATTTTTTATTCTATTCAACCGCTACAAGATCAACAATTCCGTGGGCTTGGGCTTCTGCTGCTGACATAAAAACATCCCTTTCCATGTCTTCGGATACAAGCCATAAAGGTTTGCCCGTTCTTTGTGCATAAACCCTTGTGATAGTTTCGCGCAGTTTCAGTAGTTCTTCCGCTTCCAGGATAAATTCTCCCGTTTGTGCCTCATAAAAAGAACTAGCGGGTTGATGGATCATTACCCTGATAATAGAACATCATAAAGGTTTCCCCTATCTCGCAAGATAAGGCGAGGGAGATAAAAAAGAAAAAACAAAGATCGAATTGAATAACCGTACAGGCATCTTTTGCGTATTGCATACGGCTTTACTATAGTATGGGATTTCTTTTTACGAAGAAATCGAAATCTGATAGACCCAGATCAGTAAATGATCCAATAACCACCCTTCCTTTTTGTTTGAGATGAGAATATTTTTAAAATACTATGATGGTTCCGTTGCTTTCTTATTCCGTATCGTCTGTTATTCAGCAATCCAAAAGTTTCTTTTTTTTTTCAAATAGTTATCAAAAAATTTTGTTTTTTTTCATATTCTTTCCTAACATAAATATTGGTAAAAGCTTTCTGGTGTGAAAACTTAAAACAAAAAAAAGTTTGTGACACTGAAATAGGCTCCTGATAGATCAGATAAAATCGTAAATACCCCCTTTTTCATACTACTCTTTCGATACATAATCGAATGGTTTTGAAAAAAAAAAACAATTTTTGCATATCGAACTCGAAGTGCCATGCTATTATTACTTAATATTTATATGGCGTAGGCATAGTCTTCTTTTTTTTTTCGAGAAAAAAAAAAAAGAATCATTGGCGCCAAGCGTGAGGGAATGCTAGACGTTTGGTAATTTCCCCTCCTGCCAAAATAAAAGATCCCATTGAAGCGGCTAATCCCATGCATATTGTCTGTACATCTGGTTGTACAAATTGCATAGTATCATAAATAGCTATTCCGGGTATTACCCATCCGCCCGGAGAATTTATAAACAGATACAAATCTTTGTTATCATCCTCTATACTGAGATATACCATAAGGCCAATAAGTTGATTCGATATTTCACTATTAACCTCTTGGCCTAAAAAAAGTAGTCTTTCTCGATAAAGTCGATTGATTAGGATCAAATTTTATCCCTTAAGAGCCGTACATGCACCTTTTGATGCATACGGTTCACCAAAAATATAAAAAAGGAATCAATGTGTCGATTTCAACCCTCTTTCTTTTTTTTCATATTTTTTCATAATGGACTTTTATAACTTCTAACGAAAGTTACATTTTTCAAGAAAGACGATTTTTTTACCCCCTTAATCTATAGTATATCTATATTAATTTAGATTCTATTATAATAGAATCTAAATAATAAGAAAAAATAATGTACTAAACGTATTGAACTAACTTCTCATTGATGTATTGTTTTCATCGAGATCGAATTCCAATCGCAATGTGATTTTCTTGTTTCTGGATGGGCTTCTTCAAATCTTTTAGGTTTCTTTTCTACTCTGAGTAAAGATTGGCCCGATTTGGATTTGCACATATAGGACAAATACTGCAATACCGCGTCTTTTTACTACGACCTCCCTCTTTTCTGAATTTCTTCATGTTTTCTGCCAAATCTATGACATGATAGAAGTAGTAATCGTAGATATTTTACTAATGAGTTTTTTTGTTAAACAGAGCCTGGGTGCTTCATTGTATTAGTTCAACCAAGCCAACCATAAATTATTCTAAATTTCTAATAGTAATCTGGATACACCCCCCAAAAACCAAAAAATCGATCTAACTGTACTTCATTACACTTCACGCCCCTAATTTTTGATGATTCAATCTTTTTTAGGGTGAAGGGGAGGATATCTCAATCGGGGAAGAGAATGGGGAAATCCCATATAACCCAATATATCTGACAAGTCGCACTATATGTCAACCCAAGATGCATCTTCCTCTCCAGGACTTCGAAAGGGCACTTTTGGAACACCAATGGGCATTTAATGTATAAAAAAATGAAGTCGTATATCTCACTTTGGTGTGGAAACGTAATAAGAATGGGTTTATTGTGTTAAAAATGATTTCTCTTTTTTATATTGTATTTAGAAATCATAAATAAAAAAAAGAAGACCAAATGAACAAAGGAAAGTTTTTACGAACAGGTCCTGCAGGTCATAAACAAATATATATCTACATTCACTAATATAAACATTCATATAAAGATAGGGTCAACCCCCCACCATTGCGTATTGTTACTTATCGGGTATAGAATAGATCTGCTTCTTTTTATTTCTATGAATAGAATTGTTCTATTATTACTAAAAAAAACTAGAACAAATATTAATTATTTATCTGAGATAATCTACTATAAAGGGGAGGGTCCATAGTATAGTTTTTTCCAGTGCAATAAAGTTACATAGTGTCTATTTTTTGTTGATATAAGAGGTATTTTCATGGGTTTGCCTTGGTATCGTGTTCATACCGTTGTATTAAATGATCCCGGCCGTTTGCTTTCTGTCCATATAATGCATACAGCTCTGGTTGCTGGTTGGGCCGGTTCGATGGCTCTATATGAATTAGCAGTTTTTGATCCTTCCGACCCTGTTCTTGACCCAATGTGGAGACAGGGTATGTTCGTTATACCCTTCATGACTCGTTTAGGAATAACCAATTCGTGGGGCGGTTGGAATATCACAGGGGGGACTATAACGAATCCAGGTATTTGGAGTTACGAAGGTGTGGCCGGGGCACATATTGTGTTTTCGGGCTTGTGCTTTTTGGCGGCTATCTGGCATTGGGTCTATTGGGATTTAGAAATCTTTTGTGATGAACGTACTGGAAAACCTTCTTTGGATTTGCCCAAAATCTTTGGAATTCATTTATTTCTTGCAGGGTTGGCTTGTTTCGGTTTTGGTGCATTTCATGTAACAGGATTGTATGGTCCTGGAATATGGGTGTCCGATCCTTATGGACTAACCGGAAGGGTACAATCCGTAAATCCCGCATGGGGTGTAGAAGGTTTTGATCCTTTTGTTCCGGGGGGAATAGCCTCTCATCATATTGCAGCAGGGACATTGGGCATATTAGCGGGCCTTTTCCATCTTAGTGTGCGTCCACCTCAACGTCTATATAAAGGATTGCGTATGGGAAATATTGAAACCGTCCTTTCCAGTAGTATTGCTGCTGTCTTTTTTGCAGCTTTTGTTGTTGCTGGAACTATGTGGTATGGTTCGGCAACTACCCCGATTGAATTATTTGGTCCCACTCGTTATCAATGGGATCAGGGATACTTCCAGCAAGAAATATATCGAAGAGTTGGTGCTGGGCTAGCCGAAAATCAAAGTTTATCAGAAGCTTGGTCTAAAATTCCTGAAAAATTAGCTTTTTATGATTACATCGGCAATAATCCGGCAAAAGGGGGATTGTTTAGAGCGGGCTCAATGGACAATGGAGATGGAATAGCCGTCGGTTGGTTAGGACATCCTATCTTTAGAGATAAAGAGGGTCGTGAACTTTTTGTACGTCGTATGCCTACTTTTTTTGAAACATTTCCAGTTGTTTTGGTAGACGGAGACGGAATTGTTAGAGCCGATGTTCCTTTTCGAAGGGCAGAATCGAAGTATAGTGTTGAACAAGTAGGTGTAACTGTTGAATTCTATGGTGGCGAACTCAATGGAGTCGTTTATAGTGATCCTGCTACTGTGAAAAAATATGCTAGACGTGCTCAATTAGGTGAAATTTTTGAATTAGATCGTGCTACTTTGAAATCGGATGGTGTTTTTCGTAGCAGTCCAAGGGGTTGGTTTACTTTTGGACATGCTTCGTTTGCTCTGCTGTTCTTTTTCGGGCACATTTGGCATGGTGCTAGAACCTTGTTTAGAGATGTTTTTGCCGGTATCGACCCAGATTTGGATGCTCAAGTAGAATTTGGAGCATTCCAAAAACTTGGAGATCCAACTACAAGAAGACAGGTAGTCTGATAGAACATTCGTTTGTTCTTTTTGGATGGGAACCAAATAAATCTTGATTTAAATCATTGCATTTTGTTTTACTCTTGTTCTTTCTTTTTCTTTATCCGGGAGATGCTCCCCCAAAAACAGGTATGAAAGCTATAATTGTAAACCACGATCAAATCTATGGAAGCATTGGTTTATACATTCCTCTTAGTCTCGACTTTAGGAATCATTTTTTTCGCTATCTTTTTTAGAGAACCCCCTAAAGTTCCAACTAAAAAGATGAAATGATTTTTCATTATCTCAATTGAAGTAATGAGCCCCCAATATTGAGATATTGGGGGCTCATTACTTCAACTAGTCCCCATGTTCTTCGAATGGATCTCTTAGTTGTTGAGAGGGTTGCCCAAAAGCAGTATATAAGGCATACCCAGTAAAACTTATAAGTAAACCAGATATAGAGATGGCAACTAGAGTTGCTGTTTCCATTATTATATAAATTCAAGACCACAATAGATCTATAGGGTAAAATCCTTTATTTACAGCGGAATGGTATACAAAGTCAACAGATCTCAATGAATAAAAAATAGGATTTATGGCTACACAAACCATTGAGGATAGTTCTAGATCTGGTCCAAGACGAACTGTTGTAGGGGATTTATTGAAACCATTGAACTCAGAATATGGTAAAGTAGCTCCGGGGTGGGGAACTACTCCTTTGATGGGTGTTGCAATGGCTCTATTTGCGATATTTTTATCTATTATTTTGGAGATTTATAATTCGTCCATTTTACTGGACGGAATTTCTATGAATTAGATTCACAAGAACCGACTAACTAGCTTTTCAACAGAAAGTAAAGTTTAGTATTTAGGTCTTAGATTTTTAGCCCATTCCATTTTGATTTGGTAGTTCGACCGTGGAACTTCTTTGTTTCTGTATTTCCGGAATATGAGTGTGTGACTTGTTATAATTGATCCTATTGATAGTACAGAACATAAAATGGATCCGCCATCTTAATAGAGATGACCTTACTCCGTCAGATATTTATTCTAGTATCTGGAGCACGGAATATAGAAAATAGATTCTAAAGTATTAGAACTATGATTCATACTTAATATTTATATTTAAACCTCGCAACCGGACTTAAAAAAAATTTCAAAGAGTTAGAAGAATAAATCAAAAGATTTTTATTCTTTTAAACTGCCGCCACTTATCTTTATTTTGATCAAAGGACAAACGTTTCTTTGTATTTTTTTTTTCATTATATCTATTCATTGAATAAGTGATGATCCAGCGGTTCTTACTCAGGGAATTTTTGGACTTCGATTAAAGGTTTTTTTGAAAATCATCGTGGTTCTAGTATGAATCTGAGGTTTTTTTTGCATTGATTCATAGGGTCTTAACAAGAGAATTCCTATCAATAATAATATTGAAGACAGCAGTAAAATCGCATTACACACACAAATAAAAATAACAAAATAAATTAAATATATAGAATATTCAAGAGGCCTGTAAGGATCAACAAGTGAGCCGACTTGATATTTTGGCATTATAACCAATATTGGGGTATTTCTGTTTGAGCCGTACGAGATGAAATTCTCATATACGGTTCTCAGGGGGGTCCCTTGGTTTACCTATCTCAATAAAGTCTATGATTGGTTCGAAGAACGTCTTGAGATTCAGGCGATTGCCGATGATATAACTAGTAAATACGTTCCCCCTCATGTCAACATATTTTATTGTTTAGGAGGAATTACACTTACTTGTTTTTTAGTCCAAGTAGCGACAGGGTTTGCTATGACTTTTTATTATCGTCCGACCGTTACTGAGGCTTTTGCTTCTGTTCAATATAT